TGTGAGATTCCAGGTATTCTATAGTTCCTTCCGCGCCAATTGCCAATTCTTGGTCATTGAGATTCATGAGAGATTGGGATTAATATTTAGGGATAGATATTACCTCTCTTTTTCTCCTCTTTCAAATAAATTGAAATGATTGAAGTTTTTCTATTTGGAATCGTCTTAGGTCTAATTCCTATTACTTTGGCTGGATTATTCGTAACTGCATATTTACAATACAGACGCGGGGATCAGTTGGACCTTTGATTGAGTAACATCTTTTTTTTTGATTGACCTCCTCCTTAATCTGCAGGGGGTCAAATTCAGGTTGCAATTCAAGTTAGTGAAGTTGTTTTATTGTGATTCGACATTACAAGAACAGAATCACGCTCTGTAGGATTTGAACCTACGACATCGGGTTTTGGAGACCCACGTTCTACCGAACTGAACTAAGAGCGCTTTCTTATGACAGCAGATACGACTGTCAAGAAAAGGATTCTTTTTGTACCCCCAATACATTTTGCATGCATTGCATATAGTATCATAAAATAAAAGATTATGTCCAATTTTCATCGATTTCAATTGACCCCTCGTTACTGGCCATAGGAAAAATAATAGGTAGGGATGACAGGATTTGAACCCGTGACATTTTGTACCCAAAACAAACGCGCTACCAAGCTGCGCTACATCCCTTTTAATTGTTGTACAGTGTCATTGTAGAGAATCCCTGTCTTGTTTTCCACATCGTTATTTCCTCTATCTATATACAATTTCTCTTGCCATTTCTTCTTTTTGGTCTCATATCTCATATAATAAAAGAATTATATACATATGAAACCTAACGTATAAAAGAATGAATATTTATCGGTAATGCTCAGGAAGAGGGGGTCATCTTTTTCTGTTTTAGGTACAAGTGGATCCCATCTACCGGATCATTGTACATATCCATTTTAGTTAGGGATTCCGCGTACAAATACAAGTGATCTTTAACTACATATGCATCTGATCATATATGTATTCCAATAAAGAAGGAGGATTTTCAATGCGAGATATAAAAACATATCTCTCCGTGGCACCTGTGCTAACTACTCTATGGTTTGGGTCTTTAGCAGGTCTATTGATAGAGATCAATCGTTTATTCCCAGATGCGTTGGTATTCCCCTTTTTTTCATTCTAGTTATTGATATGGGAATGGATGAATGAAGAAGATTAGAGATACAATAAATTCTCTGTGACCAACCCCCCCCCCCCCTTTTTTTTCAGTTCTTTAGGATAGGAAGGAAAGAGAAAGAATAAAAGTGGATTGAACCTCAGTCAAACTCGGGTTCAGGATAGAATTAATAGAGGTAGAACAGAAATAGAAATGGGGCTCTAGGGCAGGCTGTTCGAGATCATATAAGATAGTAAATGAAATGCTGGGATTAGGAATAATGAATAGTTAGAAATAATTGTATTACTTATGATTTTATTACTTTATTGATTGCAACGAAATCTTTCATAATTGGATTTCGAGTTAGCAACCTATTTTCTATTTATTTTTCGTTCCTTTCTTCTTCTTCGGTTCGGATCGAAAATAGAAGAATTGAGTGAATCCAAAGGAGGTTCATGGCCAAGGGTAAAGATGTCAGAGGAATAGTTATTTTGCAATGTACCAGTTGTGTCCGAAATGATTTCAATAAAGAATCGCGAGGCACTTCCAGATATATTACTCAAAAGAATCGACACAATACACCTAGTCGATTGGAATTGAGAAAATTCTGTCCTTATTGTTACAAGCATACGATTCATGGGGAGATAAAGAAATAGATCGAACGGAACACGTGTACCATCCTTCCAAGGAACAGGAAGAAATTATATATATATAAACAAATCAAGTCCTATTTCGGTCGGATCCGAAATGAATGAAGAAATGGGATTTTAGAGATAAGGAATAAACCATGGATAAATCCAAGCGACTCTTTCGTAAATCCAAGCGATCTTTTCGTAGGCGTTTGCCCCCAATTGGATCGGGGGATCGAATTGATTATAGAAACATGAGTTTAATTAGTCAATTTATTAGTGAACAGGGAAAAATATTATCTAGACGAGTGAATAGATTGACCTTGAAACAACAACGATTAATTACTATTGCTATAAAACAAGCTCGTATTTTATCTTCGTTACCTTTTCTTAATAATGAGAAACAATTTGAGAAAACCGAGTCGATCCCTAGAACTACTGGTCCTAGAACCAGAAATAAATAGGCCTACTCCTCAATTGAATCAAAACAACTCTAATTGGAATTCAAAATCAGATTGATTGATGTTTTGTTCGAAAAAGCCGAGAGATTTGATTGTTGCGTCGTAATAGAATAAAAAAAAGAATGGGAGAAGAAGAAATCTTTTTTTTTTTTGAAACGTGTTCGTTCATTCCTACTACTTATCTTATCATATTAATTTCTACTCTACCTTCCCGGAGGTCATTCTCCGGGGAACTCCGTTTAAATCATTCCGGTGAATTCCTTCCAATCTCCTTATTTGATGATCTCATTGGAAATCATGTAAAGACAATTCCTATTTGATATAGCTATTTGTGCAGGTATTTTACGATTAAGAAGCAACTGCCTCTTGTACAGATCATGTATTAATCGACTATAACTATAGGATACCCTATTCTCACGAGTTACTGCATTTATCCGAGTGATCCACAAACGACGAAAATCTCTCTTTCGCCTGCCTCTATCCCGATGAGTGGACACCAAAGCTCTCATTTTCTGTTGAGTGGTAGTTCGAGTAAGTCTTGAATGGGCCCCTCGAAAGGTTGATGCAAATAAACGAATTTTTGTTCGACGTCTCCGAGCTATATATCCTCGTCTAACTCTGGTCATTGAATGAAATTAAACTTTGATGAATAACTAATCGATTTCTTTTCTTTCAGTCATTCTTTTCCCCTCTCCTGGTTTATTAATAACAAAACGGATTCTTCCGATGTATAAAATAAAAATTCCAATGGCTTTTGCTACTATGACCTTCCCAACCACGATTTTTTATTTCTTCCAGGCATTTATTTCACCTCAAAATAAGAAATTTTACCGATATTTGGTATAAAATAGGTATAAAATAAATAGGTAGTAAATGTAAATGGATAAATAAATAAATAGTGGCTTCCATCGTTTCTATGATTACTTCTTAAACGGTGAGGCCCTCTCTATACACCGGAGCCCCTTCCCTCATTTAATCAATGTTATTGGTAACTTGTACAGTTCACACTCTTTGGCTCTACCCATGAATTATCCAGTAATAGGTCTTTTCACAATGAGATCTATTCATACAGTGACGGCATTTAATTATGAAGGTTGGCTAGGTAGCTGACCCTGTTAGTCCGTTCTTGCAAGAGTAGGAGCATAATCTTTCTGCTTCTTAAATACCATTTCCCCCGCTTAATGGATAACCATTTGCTACCAATGGAGAATTGCTTTTCATCTCAAATCGAGGTGATTGGATTTGCACCAATGGAAACCATAAATTCCATACACAATAGAGGTATATGATAGATCTTTATTTTTAGATAGTGAATGGAGTTCTTCCATTCTATCCCATTCATTGGTACTGGTCATTGAGACTGGAAAAATCGTCTCATTTGTTCTAGCTCATGATCTGAACGAGTCGCACATACACCCTAGTACATGTTCCTCGACGCTGAGGACATCCTCGAAGAGCTGGGGATTTCGTGACATTTCTGATTGGCTGTCTTGTGTTTCTAATAAGTTGTTTAATAGTTGGCATGCTGAATCGTATACAGAATGGGCTGGTTTAGATCGATCCTAACCGGATGATTATGAATTACTTCCATTTACTATTTGATTTTACCCGGGTAAGAAAAGAAGATAAAAGATCAAATCACGGTTCATTCGAATTATGATTCGAAATGGAATCACGGATTTATGCGAAATCCCCGGTATTTTCGACCGCTACAAGATCAACAATGCCATGAGCTTGGGCTTCTGCTGCTGACATAAAAACATCTCTTTCCATGTCTTCGGATACAACCCATAAAGGATTGCCCGTTCTTTGTACATAAACCCTTGTGAGGATTTCGCGGAGTTTCAGTAGTTCTTCCGCTTCCAGGATAAATTCTCCTGTGGGTGCCTCATAAAAAGAACTAGCAGGTTGGTGGATCATAACCCTGATGATATAACATAATAAACGATTCCTCTATCTCGCATGATCGGGCGAAAGGAAGGGATAAAGAATAACAAACAAAAAGAAAAAGATAGAATTGAACAACCGTACAGGCATCTTTTGTGCATTGCATACGGCTCTGCAATGGAATTTCTTTTTCCCTTCCATCAAAGAAAGAGACAAATAGAATCCATCAGACCCAGATCGTTGAATGATCCATTTACCATCCTTCCTTTCGTAGGAGTCAAAAAATACTATGATGGTTCCGTTGCTTTATATATTTATCTCGTCTGAGATTCAGCAATCCCAAAGTTTCTTTTTGATCCGATCAAATAAGGAAAAAAGAATCTTTTTTTTTCATACTCTTTCATAACATAAATATCGGAAAGAGACTTCTGGTGTGGAAGCAAAAAGGTTTGTGACGCTGAAATGGAACCCCGATAAATAAGATCAAATCGGAAATAACCTTTGTTTCATACTACTATCTCGATACATAATCTCATGTTATGAAAAAACGAGAATGGTTTGCTCATATCGAACTCGAAGTGCCATGCTATTATTACTTATTATTTATATTCCATATGGCGAAGGCATAGTCTTCTTTTTCTCTCAAATAAAAAACTCATTGGCGCCAAGCGTGAGGGAATGCTAGACGTTTGGTAATTTCTCCTCCGACCAGGATGAAAGATCCCATTGAAGCGGCTAATCCCATGCATATTGTATGCACATCTGGTGGCACAAATTGCATAGTATCATAAATAGATATTCCTGGTATTACCCATCCGCCGGGAGAGTTTATAAACAAATAAAGATCCCTGGTATCATCCTCTATGCTGAGATATACCATGAGACTAACAAGTTGATTCGAGATCTCGCTATCAACCTCTTGGCCTAAAAAAAGTAATCTTTCTCGATAAAGTCGGTTGATTAGGACAAAATTGTATCCTTTAGGAACCGTACACGCACCTTTGGATGCATACGGTTCAAAAAATGAAAATTGCGAAACAAAAAAAGAATCAATGTGTCGATTCCAGCCCTTTTCTCTTTTCGTAGCAGGGTTTTTCCTAACGAAGGGGCTTTTTCTTCCATTTTTCAAGAAACATGAGTTTTGACTTGACTTGCTTCCTTAGAATTCACTGAACTTATCGAACTAACCTCTCATTGATGTATTGTTTCATCGAGATCCAAATCACGATGTAATTTTCTTGTTCCTGAATGGGCCTCTTCAATTCTTTTAGGTTTATGCTCTACTCCGGGTAAAGATCTGCCCGAATTCTATTTGCACATATAGGACAAATAATCTCAGTACCACTTCTTTTTGCTACGACTTCTTTTTTTTTTTCAATTCGTTTCATGTCTTCCGCCCAATATATGATGTATTCATCATATTACTCCATTGATTGGCAGTATGAGATCACTCATATGGTATAAAGGAATCATTTATGATACGAGTGGTAATCATACATAGATTGCCAATTTGGTATTTTCTGAACGGAGCCTGTATACTTCATTTTATTGGTCCAAGCCAACCATAAATTCTTCTAATTGATAATATGGATCCTCCAATAAATTGATCTAATTGCACTTCACGCTCCGAATTATTGATGGTTCAATCAATCTTTCTTGGGCGAAAGAGAGGATATCTCCATCGGGGGAGAGAACGGGGAAATCCCATATGACCCAATATGTCTGACAAGTCGCACTATACGTCAACCCAAACTGCATCTTCCTCTCCAGGACTCCGAAAAGGTACTTTTGGAACACCAATGGGCATTAAATTAAAGAAAAAGAGGTTAAGTACTATACTTCACTTTGATGTGGAAACGTAACAACGGGTTTATTGTCTTCATAATATTGCCGTTTATCGTATTTTATCCATAGATTCGAAGGTTCATGGAGGAAGACAGAATGAATAAAGAAAAATTCTTACGAATGGATCGTTTGAATGATGAACAAGTATCTATGCATTCGCTCACAAAAAATGGGACCAGCCCCCATTGCGTATTGGTACTTATTGGGTATAGAATAGATCTGCTTCTCTTTGTTCCTACGAACAGAATTGTTCAATTATTACTAACGGAATCGGGATAATCCACTGAAAAGGTGAGGTCCATAGCATAGTCTTTTCCAATGCGATAAAGTTACATAGTGTCTATTTTTTCTTTGATAAAGGGGTATTTCCATGGGTTTACCTTGGTATCGTGTTCATACCGTCGTATTGAATGATCCCGGTCGGTTGCTTTCTGTCCATATAATGCATACAGCTCTAGTTTCTGGTTGGGCCGGTTCGATGGCTTTATACGAATTAGCAGTTTTTGATCCCTCTGACCCCGTTCTTGATCCAATGTGGAGACAAGGTATGTTCGTTATCCCTTTCATGACTCGTTTAGGAATAAACAATTCATGGGGTGGTTGGAGTATCACAGGAGGAACTATAACGAATCCGGGTATTTGGAGTTACGAAGGTGTGGCCGGGGCACATATTGTGTTTTCTGGCTTGTGCTTCTTAGCAGCTATCTGGCATTGGGTGTATTGGGACCTAGAAATATTCTGTGATGAACGTACGGGAAAACCCTCTTTGGATTTGCCCAAGATCTTTGGAATTCATCTATTTCTCTCAGGGGTGGCTTGCTTTGGGTTTGGCGCATTTCATGTAACAGGCTTGTATGGTCCTGGAATATGGGTGTCCGATCCTTATGGCCTAACCGGAAAAGTACAATCTGTAAATCCAGCGTGGGGCGCGGAAGGTTTTGATCCTTTTGTTCCGGGAGGAATAGCCTCTCATCATATTGCAGCGGGAACATTGGGCATATTAGCGGGTCTATTCCATCTTAGTGTCCGCCCGCCCCAACGTCTATACAAAGGATTACGTATGGGCAATATTGAAACGGTCCTTTCCAGTAGTATCGCTGCTGTCTTTTTTGCAGCTTTCGTTGTTGCTGGAACTATGTGGTATGGTTCAGCAACTACCCCGATCGAATTATTTGGTCCCACTCGTTATCAGTGGGATCAGGGATACTTCCAGCAAGAAATATATCGAAGGGTTGGTGCCGGGCTAGCCGAAAATCTGAGTTTGTCGGAAGCTTGGTCTAAAATTCCCGAAAAATTAGCTTTTTATGATTACATCGGTAATAATCCGGCGAAAGGGGGATTATTCAGAGCAGGCTCAATGGATAACGGGGATGGAATAGCTGTTGGATGGTTAGGACACCCCATCTTTAGAGATAAAGAAGGGCATGAGCTTTTTGTACGTCGTATGCCTACTTTTTTTGAAACATTTCCAGTAGTTTTGGTAGACGGAGACGGAATTGTGAGAGCCGATGTTCCTTTTAGAAGGGCAGAATCAAAGTATAGTGTC